GTTGTTGTATGCGTAATTTTTTGTTTACAGTGCTGGTTTCTGGGTTGATGTATGGTTTTAGTTGTGTTTGTGTGTAAATTTGTTGGGTTGGTTCGTTCACTTTGTGTACGTGTATATATATAATATGAGACTCTATTCCAAATACATCATTCTATACGTCGTATAATTGATTATCCAGGGAGATTTATATAAACAATACGGTCTTATCTAAATGCAATTAACAGTATAGCGGGTATAGCTACCTAATAGGGGAGAGAAAAGGTATTCAATATTCAACACTTATATTAATATAATCGCCAACATATAGCTTTCTATCTATTCAATATAAGCAATTTTATTATTATTACATAAAAAAAATGGAATTGTATGCAAGATGCAAACTTACCATTAAATAGAATTAATGGTTAAATTTCATCTTGTATGTTTAAATTCTTAATTTGAAGTATGATTTATGTATCGTGTAGCTAGTGATCCAACAATACTAAACTTATCTAAATATTAAGGAAAAGATAAGTTTAGTATTGTTGGATCACTAGCCAAGAAGAGTTCATTGTTGTTGTATGCGTAATTTTTTGTTTACAGTGCTGGTTTCTGGGTTGTGTGTAAATTTGTTGAGCTGGGTTGCTTTGTGTACGTGTATATATATAATATGAGACTCTATTCCAAATACATCATTCTATACGTCGTATAATTGATTATCCAGGGAGATTTATATAAACAATACGGTCTTATCTAAATGCAATTAACAGTATAGCGGGTATAGCTACCTAATAGGGGAGAGAAAAGGTATTCAATATTCAACACTTATATTAATATAATCGCCAACATATAGCTTTCTATCTATTCAATATAAGCAATTTTATTATTATTACATAAAAAAAATGGAATTGTATGCAAGATGCAAACTTACCATTAAATAGAATTAATGGTTAAATTTCATCTTGTATGTTTAAATTCTTAATTTGAAGTATGATTTATGTATCGTGTAGCTAGTGATCCAACAATACTAAACTTATCTAAATATTAAGGAAAAGATAAGTTTAGTATTGTTGGATCACTAGCCAAGAAGAGTTCATTGTTGTTGTATGCGTAATTTTTTGTTTACAGTGCTGGTTTCTGGGTTGTTGTATGGTTTTATTCTACTTTGTGCCTTTGTTTGTGTGTATATTTGTTAGTATTTTGGTGTTTTGTACCGTAGTGGGTTGTTGTCTATCTCAATAGGTATTAAGGGGTATGTACCGGTGGGGTGATATAGGGTCGGTTTTCCATTCTGGTGCATTGTGGGGATGGAATTCATGGTCTTATAGTTATTTTTGTAGGGCTATTCTTTTTGGTTTTATCTACTTTGTGCCTTTGTTTGTGTGTATATTTGTTAGTATTTTGGTGTTTTGTACCGTAGTGGGTTGTTGTCTATCTCAATAGGAGTTTTATTCTTGCTTTTCCTTTCAGTTTTTGCTTGTTCTATATGTAAGTTTTTGCGTGGTTTTTTCTTGTGTTTCTAGATGGGGCTGGGCCGGTGGTAGGTCTTTAAGGGTTTGTGTTTATTTTCATTAGTTATTATTGGTTGATCAAATATTTTTGTGTCTAGCAATTCATTTTTAGTTTCGGTTAAATTTTGTGCCAGCAGCCGCGGTTATACCTTGGAGGCGTTTGAATGTGTTTGGCTTTGGTAGTTTTATGTGATATTTATTTGTTGGTCTTATTTTGATTTGTTTGTTGGGTGAAATTTTTATTTTTTTAGGGGGGTTTTGTTGTTTTTTTGGAAGCTATGAAACTCTTATTTTAGACTAGGATTAGATACCCTATTATTTTTGAGTGTTAATTTTTTTTGCTTGAGTAGTATTAGTTTATGTTCTTGAAACTTAAAGAATTTGGCGGTATCTTATTCCATTCAGAGGAACCTGTCTCGTTATCGATAGTCCGCGTTGGACCTTACTTAGGGTTTATTGGTTTGTATACCGCCGTTTATTGATTATCTTTTTAGAGTTGTTTAATTTTCTTGTTTCTTTATTTTGATTTATTTCAGGTCAAGGTGCAGCTTTTTCTAAGTGGTATGATGGGTTACAATGTTATTTGTTGTTTGGATTATGTGTTTTTATACGTGTATGAAATTGGATTTGGTTGTAATGTTTTGTAGATTGTTTTCGTGATAATTGGTTCTGAGATATGTACACATCGCCCGTCGCTCTCGTTTCGTTTTGTTAATGAGATAAGTCGTAACAAAGTGGCTGTACCGGAAGGTGTGGCTGGAATGATTCAGACCATTTCTGTTAGTTGAGTTTTCATTTACGCTGAATTATTATGTCGTGCGATTCGGCATGGTTTGATTTTTATTTTCTTTCTTGCTTTTTCTTGTTGTTTTTGTGGTTATTTTATTGAAGTATCATTTTTGTTGTTGTAAGTTTTTGATTTGATTTTTTTGCGATAGTTTATTTGTACTGTGGGGGGACGTTATTTATTTTTTGGAAGTCGACTTTGTTTGTTGTACCTTGTGTATCAGGGTTTATTGAATTTTATTATTTATTTTTGTTTCCCGATTTTAAAGGAGTTAATGGTTTATTTTGGTTGCTGTTTCATTAGCATTAATAATATTCTGTTGGTAGTGAAATGTTAGTCGTCTTTGGTGGTTTCTGGTTTTCTGGGAAATGAATTTAATTCATGCGCTTTGTTTAGATTTTATCTTTTGTTTATTTTTCTTTACTTGGCGTTAAGATTGAGGGGGATTAGCTCTTCATTTTATTCTTATAATTTTTGTGTTTATCTAGTTTTGTGGTTTTTATGGTGATTTTCAATTTGATTATGTTAAAATTTTATTTTCTCTTTTTTTGATTTTCTTTTAATTTAATTCGTTTATTGGAATGTTTTCTTTATTTTTGTTTTGTTTAGTAATTATTGTGGAATTAGTAAATTTTGTTTTTATGTTGTTGTTTGAGTGTGAGTTCTTTTTAAGGAATTAGGCAAAAGTTTCATGTCCGCCTGTTTAACAAAAACATCTTTTCTTGTTAGTTTTTGAAGTATGGTCTGCCCGCTGACTTTAGGTTGAAGGGCCGCGGTATTTTGACCGTGCAAAGGTAGCATAATCATTAGTTCTTTAATTGTGATCTGGTATGAATGGCTTGACGAGGCATGGTCTGTCTTGGATTGAGGATTTGTTAATTGAATTTGGTTTTTGAGTTAAAATTCTTAAATGTTTTTATGGGACGAGAAGACCCTATAGAGTTTGACATTCGTTGTTTAGCTTGATTTGGTTTGTTTGTGTTGATGCTTTGTTTCGTTTGTTTTGTTGGGGTGATGGGAGGAATTTTCTTAACTCCTCTTTATTTTTGGTATATTTATTTGTATATGTTTTGATCCATTTATTTTGATTATAAGATTAAATTACCTTAGGGATAACAGCGTTATCCTCCTTGAGAGTTCTTATTGGCGGGAGGGTTTGCGACCTCGATGTTGGATTAAGATTAATTTTTGGTGTAGGAGCTGAATTGATTGGGTCTGTTCGACCTTTAAAATCTTACATGATCTGAGTTCAAACCGGCGTGAGCCAGGTTGGTTTCTATCTATAATGAGTTTTTATATCTTAGTACGAGAGGACCGGGTATTTGGAATAATTTTGTTTTTATTGTATTTTATTAATAGGTTGCTATTTTGGCAGATAAGTGCATTGGATTTAGAATCTATTAATGTAAATTTTTATTTACAGGTAGTAAATGTTGAGCTTGTTTTTTCTTTTTGTTGTTTTTTTGTTGTTGATGGTTTTTGTTATGGTGGGTGTGGCTTTTCTTACGTTGTTGGAGCGTAGGGTTTTGGGTTACATTCATATTCGTAAGGGTCCTAATAGGGTCGGTTTTGTTGGTATTTTTCAGCCGTTTAGTGATGCTATTAAGTTGTTTTCTAGGGAGCAGTATTTTCCTTTGGTTTCTAATTATTTAATTTATTATTTTTCTCCTGTGTTTGGTTTTTTTCTTTCTTTGTTGGTTTGGTTATTGGTTCCTTATCTGAGAGGTTTTTTTTCTTTTGAGTTGGGGTTGCTTTTCTTTTTGGCCTGTACTAGTCTAGGGGTTTATACTGTTATAATTGCTGGTTGGTCTTCTAATTCTGGTTATTCTTTGTTGGGGGGTCTTCGTGCTTTGGCTCAGACAATTTCCTATGAGGTAAGATTGGCTTTTATTCTTCTTTCTTTTGTTGTTTTGGTTTGTAGCTATGATTTGATTTATTTTTATTTTTTTCAGGTTTATTTGTGGTTAATTTTTTTTTCTCTTCCTTTGTCTTTTGTTTGGTTTATTTCTTGTTTAGCTGAGACTAATCGGACTCCTTTTGATTTTGCGGAGGGGGAGTCTGAATTAGTTTCTGGTTTTAATGTTGAGTATGGTGGTGGTGGGTTTGCTTTAATTTTTTTGGCTGAGTATGCTAGAATTCTTTTTATGAGATTGTTGTTTTGTATTATTTTTTTGGGGAGTGACCTTTATTCTTTCTTTTTTTATATTAAGGTGGTTTTTATTTCTTTCTTGTTTGTTTGGGTGCGTGGTACTATACCTCGTTTTCGTTATGATAAGCTGATGTATTTGGCTTGGAAGAGATTTTTACCTCTTTCGTTGAACTATCTTTTGTTTTTTGTTGGTGTTAAGTGCTTTCTTTTCTCTTTGTTGTAGTGTACTAATTTAGGTATTACAAGTTAATAGAAGATTTAAACTTCTTTCACGATGTTTTCAAGACATCGGGCGTTCATTGGCTTTTTAACTTAGTTTATTACTTTATCTCATATTTTTGTTGTTGTTGGGTTTATTAGGTAATATGAGAAGTATACTGTTGTTAGGATTTGCCCTGTTAAGATATATGGGTCTTCCACGGGTCGTGCCCCGATTCATGTTAGTAGGATTACTGTGTTTGTTATTGTTCAGAATAGTACTTGGTTGATTGGGTAAAATTGTACTCCTCGGAATTTTGATTTGTTGGTTGGCATGATGAATAGAATTGCGATTGATATTGCTAGTGCAATTACTCCTCCTAGTTTGTTTGGGATTGATCGTAGGATTGCGTATGCGAATAGGAAGTATCATTCTGGTTGGATGTGCACTGGTGTTACTATTGGGTTTGCTGGTGTGAAGTTGTCTGGGTCTCTTAGTAGGTATGGTTCTTTTAGTACTACCCCTGTGAGAATTATGATGGTAATGGTGAATCCTAGGATGTCTTTTACTGTGAAGTATGGGTGGAATGGAATTTTGTCTGTGTCTTTATTTAGTCCTAGTGGGTTATTTGATCCTGTTTGGTGTAGGAATAGTAGGTGGATTATTGCTATTGCTGTGATTGCGAATGGTATTAAGAAGTGTAGTGCGAAGAATCGTGTCAGTGTTGCGTTGTCTACTGCGAATCCTCCTCATACTCATTGTACTACTTCTTTCCCTATGTATGGGATGGCCGATAGTAGGTTGGTAATTACTGTTGCTCCTCAAAATGATATTTGTCCTCATGGTAATACGTATCCTAGGAATGCAGTTGCTATTGTTAGGAATAGGATTAATACTCCTACTGATCATGTGTGTATGAAGTTATATGATCCGTAATATATGTTTCGTCCGGTGTGTAGGTAGATGCAGACGAAGAATAGAGATGCTCCGTTTGCGTGTAGGGTTCGTAGTAGTCATCCGTAGTTTACGTCTCGGCAGATGTGTCTGACTCTGTTGAATGCTATGTCGATGTTTGGGCAGTAGTGTATAGCTAGGAATAGGCCTGTGATGATTTGTATGGTAAGACAGATTCCTAGTAGTGATCCAAAGTTTCATCATCCTCTGATTGTTGATGGTGTTGGTAGGTCAACTAGTGCGTTGTTTGCAATTTTGAATAGTGGGTGTTTTCTTCGTATGGGTTTGTTCATTAGTTTGAGTGTCGTAGTGGTCCCTTTGATACGTTGATGATGTTTACTACGACGATTAGTGTTATTAGTATGTATAGGACTAGTAGTGTTGTTATTGTTCCTATTATTTGGTTGTATATAACAGTTGTTGTTGTTGTGATTTCGTTTTCTATTATTGTGCTGTGTTCATTTATTTCTTTGTTGTTGATTGTTGATGGTGTTAGGTATGTAAGGATGGGTAATGTTACTAGGGTTATTGTAATTAATTTGTTTGATGGTGAGAATATTTCGTTTGAAGCTAGTCTTGTCATGTATATGAATAGTACTAGTATTCCTCCTACTATGATTATGAATAGGATGTATGAGAATCAAAATCTTTTGTATATTATTCCTCTTATTAGGCATATTATTGTTGTTTGGATTAGTAGTATTAGTCCTATGGCTAGTGGGTGTTTTATCTGTGTGAATGTGATTCTTGTTATTATTCTTGTTGATATGAGTGTTTTTATTATTATGTCAGGGGGTATTTTATTTAAAATGTTAGTTTTGGGGATTAATGAAATGGATTATTTCCTTTCCTCTGAAGTTTTAAAAGGTTGTTTTCTTATTTTTGGTTTACAAGACCAATATTTTTATTTAAATTATTAAAACTTTTAAATGTCGATGTGAGTATACTTTTTTGTTGTTTATCTTTGTGGTGTTTGGGTTTTTTGTTCTAGTCGTAAGCATTTGTTGATTACTTTGTTGAGATTAGAGTTTATTGTTTTGGTTCTTTATTTTTCTGTTTATTATTATTTGTGTAATTTTAATTTTAGTTTGTTTTTTGTTGTTTATTTTTTGGTTTTTTCTGTTTGTGAGGGTTCGTTGGGTTTGTCTATTTTGGTTTCTATGGTTCGTAGTCATGGTAATGATTATTTTCAGTCTTATAGTGTTCTTCAATGTTAAGGTTCCTTTGTTTTTTGGTTTTTTTGATCCCTTTGTGTTTTTTTTCTGATCTTTGATGGTTGGTTTGTTCTTTGTTGTTCTTTGTTTTTTTTTCAATATTTTTTTCTTTCCCGTATTTTTTTTGTTGGGGTAATTTAGGTTATTTTTTTGGTTGTGATTTAATTTCTTATGGTCTTATTCTTCTTAGCTTGTGGATTTGTGTTCTTATGATTTTAGCTAGAGAGTCTGTTTTCCGTTTTTTTTATTTTCCTGGGTTTTTCTTGTTTGTTGTTATTTTCCTTTCTGTTATGTTATATTGTACTTTTGGAAGAGTTAGTTTACTTTCTTTTTATGTTTTTTTTGAAAGTAGATTGATTCCTACTTTGTTTTTGATTTTGGGTTGGGGATACCAACCTGAGCGTGTTCAGGCTGGTATCTATTTGTTGTTTTATACTTTATTGGCTTCTCTTCCTTTGTTGGTTGGTATTTTGTTTGTTTATAGTAATTTGTGTTCTTTGTGTTTTTTTCTGTTGTTGGGTAATGGGTGATCTTCTGGTTATTTATTTTATGTTTGTATAGTTTTTGCCTTTTTGGTTAGGATACCAATGTTTATGGTTCATTTGTGGCTTCCTAAGGCTCATGTTGAGGCTCCTGTTTCTGGTTCTATGATTTTGGCTGGGGTCTTGTTGAAGTTGGGTGGTTATGGCCTTATTCGTGTTTTTCCCTTGCTGTTTAAGTTTGGTTCTGTTTATAGATTTATTTGAATTTCTTTGAGTTTGGTTGGGGGTGTTTTTGTTAGTTTATTTTGTATACGGCAGACTGATTTGAAGTCATTAATTGCTTATTCTTCTGTAGCTCATATGGGTATGGTTATTGGTGGTATTATGACATTAAGATATTGGGGTGTGTGTAGATCTTATGTTTTGATGATTGCCCATGGGTTGTGTTCTTCTGGTCTTTTTTGCTTGTCTAATATTTCTTATGAGCGGTTTGGTAGACGAAGTCTTTTGGTTAATAGGGGTTTAATGAATTTGATGCCTAGAATGGCTATGTGGTGGTTTTTGTTGAGTTCTTGTAATATAGCTGCTCCTCCTTCTCTTAATCTTCTTGGTGAGATTGGTTTGTTGAGTAGATTAGTTTCTTGGTCTTGATTTCTTATGTCTGCTTTGGTTTTTTTGTCTTTTTTTAGTGCGGCTTATACTTTGTATATGTATTCTTATAGTCAGCATGGTTCTGTTTATTCTGGTCTTTATACTTGTTCTTTAGGTTATGTTCGTGAATTTTCTTTATTGTTTTTACATTGGTTTCCGTTGAATATTATTGTTTTAAGGGTTGATGTTGCTGTTTTTTGTGTTTAGGTTTGGTGCTGGCTAGGTTTGTTTAGATCTAAATAGTTTAAGGTTAAAATGTTGGTTTGTGGTGCCGATGATATAGATTTGTTTTATTTTAGATTTATGTTTATGTCTATTTGTTTTGTTAGATTTGTCTTTTTGTTTTTTTTGGGTTGGGCTTGTTGTTTTTGTGGTGTTTATTTTATTATAAGTGATTTGGTTTATTTTATTGATTGGAGTGTTGTTGCGTTGAATGGTAGCTCTGTTGTTATGACCTTTTTGTTTGATTGGATGTCTTTATTGTTTATGGGATTTGTTTTTATTATTTCTTCGTTGGTTATTCTTTATAGTGATGATTATATGTTTGGTGATTTGAATATTTTTCGTTTTATTTTGTTGGTTTTGATGTTTGTTGTTTCTATAATGTTTCTTATTATTAGTCCTAATATGATTAGTATCTTGTTGGGTTGGGATGGTTTGGGACTGGTTTCCTATTTGTTGGTTATTTATTATCAGAATGTGAGGTCTTACGGTGCTGGTATGTTGACTGTTTTATCGAATCGTATTGGTGATGTTGCTTTGTTAATGGTTATTGCTTGAATAATTAATTTTGGTAGTTGGAGTTTTGTATATTACTTGGATTTTTTGTCAGGTTCTGTTGAGATGGGTTTGATTTCTGTTCTTGTTGTTTTGGCAGCTATGACTAGGAGTGCTCAGATTCCTTTTTCTTCTTGGTTGCCAGCGGCTATGGCTGCTCCTACTCCTGTTTCTGCTTTGGTACATTCTTCTACTTTGGTTACTGCTGGGGTTTATTTGTTAATTCGTTTTAGTCCTTCCTTTGGGTTTTGATTGAATGTATTTTTATTGTTGGTTTCTGGGTTGACTATGTTTATGGCTGGTCTTGGTGCTAACTTTGAGTATGATTTAAGGAGGATTATTGCTTTATCTACTTTGAGACAGTTAGGTCTTATGATTATGACTATTTCTATTGGTCTTTCTGGTTTGGCCTTTTTTCATTTGTTAACTCATGCTTTATTTAAGGCCTTGTTGTTTATATGTGCTGGTGGTGTTATTCATTCTATGGGTGATTCTCAGGATATTCGTTTTATAGGTGGATTATCTGTTTGTATGCCTTTTACTTCTTCTTGTTTGATGGTGTCTAATTTTGCTCTTTGTGGGATGCCTTTTTTGTCTGGTTTCTATTCTAGGGATTTTATTTTGGAAATGTTTTCTATGAGATATGTTAATACATTTGGGTTTTTTTTGTTGTTTTTGTCTACTGGTTTAACGGTTTGTTATTCTTTTCGTTTATTTTATTTTGTTATGTGTGGTGATTTTAATTATGTTTCTTCTCATTCAATGGCTGAGACTGGTTATAACATGGTGGTTGGTATGGTTGGTTTGTTGGTTATGTCTGTTTTTGGTGGTAGTTCTCTTATGTGATTAATTTGTCCTACTCCTTCTGTTATTTGTTTGCCTTATTATTTGAGGTTTCTTACTTTGTTAGTTATTATTTTGGGCGGTTGGGTTGGTTATGTGTTGGCAGGATTTGTTTTTGGTGATGATTTATTTTCTGTGTTTTTTTATAGGACTACTTCCTTTTCTGGTTCTATGTGGTATATACCGTTTTTATCTACTTATAGTGTTTCTTTTTGGCCGTTGGAATTGGGTTATAGGGCGACAAGGGTTTTTGATTCTGGTTGGATAGAGTATTTTGGTGGGCAGGGTGTTTATTGGGTTTTTTTTAACTTTAGTAGGGTTAATCAGTGGTTTCAATATAATGGCTTAAGGGTATTTTTGGGCTTTTTTGTTATGTGGGTGTTTATTTTATTATTTATTTTTGTTTATTACTTGGATAGCTTATTGATTAGAGCGCGACACTGAAGATGTCGATGAGGTATTTTTGTTACCTTTAGGTGATTATTTATAAAAGGTTTCTTTGTTTTTACAGTGAAAGTGTAATGTTTTTTCTAAACTATATAAATTAGAAGTGTAAACGGATTTCAACCGCTATAGTGATAAGTTAGCAGCATTCACTTTTCTATTCACTTCCTTAACTGGAATTATTTATTCATTTTTATTATTAACAATAATATACCTCTTTTTGGTTTCAGTTAAATTTTATTAAAGTGTGGATAATTTCTTATCTAAGATCAGGTCGAAACTGATTGCAATGTTTGCTTCTCACTTGGTTGAGGCTAACTACTTGGTAGTACTTTTTGAATGCAAGTCAAATGTTATTTTTAACTATAGTCCCTTAGTTTCTTCATTCAAGGGATCCTTGATTTCATTCGTGGTATAGGCCGATAATTAGGATTAGTAGGAATGCAAGTCTGATGATTATTCATGATTTTATGTTTGAGGTTGTTATGGTAATTGGTATTGGTAATAGTAAGGCGATTTCTACGTCAAAGATTATGAAGATTACTGCAATTAAGAAGAATCGTGATGAGAAGGGTAGTCGTGCGGAGTTTTTTGGGTCGAATCCGCATTCGAATGGTGATCTTTTTTCCCGGTCTTCGTTGTTTTTTTTTGAGATTAGTGTTGTTAATGCTATAATGGCCGTTGATAGGATGATCGTTATTGTTGCTGTTGTTGTAATTGTTATGATTATTTATCTTGTTTTCACAAATTTCTTGATTGGAAGTCAAGTATACTCTCTTGTATTAGATAAATGTTATCTACCTCATCAGTAAATTGAGATGTATAGGAACAGTCATACTACGTCTACGAAGTGTCAGTATCATGCTGCTGCTTCGAAACCGAAATGGTGATTTGATGAGAAGTGTAGAGTTGTTTGTCGTAGTAGGCATGTGATTAGGAATGTTGTTCCAATGATTACGTGTAGTCCGTGGAATCCTGTGGCTATAAAGAATGTTGATCCGTATGCGGAGTCTGCAATTGTGAATGGTGCTTCGATATATTCGTATGCTTGTAGTGCGGTGAAGTAGATTCCTAGTAGTACGGTGAAGAATAGTCCTTGGGTTGCTTGGGTGGCGTTGTTTTCTAGTAGGCTATGGTGTGCTCATGTTACGGTTACTCCTGAGGCTAGTAAGATGGCTGTGTTTAGTAGCGGTACTTGTAGTGGGTTGAATGGTTGGATTCCTGTTGGGGGTCATGTTGATCCCAGTTCGATTGTGGGTGATAGGCTTCTGTGGAAAAATGCTCAGAAGAATGATACGAAGAATAGGATTTCTGAAACGATGAATAGGATTATACCTCATCGTAATCCTTTTGTAACTATTTTTGTATGTAGTCCTTGGTATGTTCCTTCTCGTGTTACATCTCGTCATCATTGGATTATAGTTATTATGGTGATAATAGTTCCGATTCCCAGTAAGCTGTTGTCGTATTGGTGGAATCATTTAATTAGTCCTATTAAGGTAACTATTGCTCCGATGGCTCCTGTAAGTGGTCATGGTCTTTTGTTTACTATGTGGAATGGGTGGTTTTCGTGTATTGACATTAGTTTACTTCTCTAGAGTATAGGGTTCTTAGGATTGCGAATACGTATGATTGGATAATTGCTACTGCTCCTTCTAGGATTAGGAGTAGGATTTGTGCTGTAATTAGTACTGTTAGTATTGTGTGTCTTATTGATGGTCCATTGTTCCCTAGTAGTGTTAGTAATAGGTGTCCTGCGATCATGTTTGCAGTTAGGCGTACTGCTAGTGTTCCTGGTCGGATTAGGTTACTGATTGTTTCAATGACTACTATGAATGGTATTAGTATGGTTGGTGTTCCTTGGGGTACTAGGTGTTCAAATATATGGTTTGTGTTCTTGATTCATCCGAATAGTATAAATCTTACTCATAGTGGTAAGGCTAGTGTGAGTGTGAGTGTTAGGTGTCTGGTTCTAGTAAAGATGTAGGGGAATAATCCTAGGAAGTTGTTTATTAAGATTATGAGGAATAGTGATGTTAGGATGAATGAGTTTCCTTTGTTTTCGTTTCCTTTTCTTAGGATTGTTTTTATTTCTTGGTGTAGTTTTTTTATTAAGATACTTAATATTATGTTATTGCGTGATGGGATTAGTCAAACTCTTGTTGGAATTAATATTAGTCCGATGATTGTTCTTGTTCAGTTTAATGGCAGGTTGCTGATTTCTGTTGTTGGGTCAAAAATTGAGAATAGGTTGCTTATCATTTTCAGTTTATTTTGTTAGAGGTGATGGTTCTCTTACCTTTTTCTTGTTTGTTTGGTGATTGGTTGAAGTAATTTATGATGTTGAATATTAGGAATGTGATTAGGAATATTATGTAGAGTATTATTCATTCTATGGGTATTATTTGAGGTATAGAAGGATATCTTTTGATTATTTCAGTTTGACATTCTGATGTTATATAGTTTAACTAATCCTTCGTCATCAGAGATACTTGCTATGGTATCATGAGCTGGTTTAAGAGACCATTACTTGCTTTCAGTCATCTGATGAGTCTCTTATCTTTGATACTCAATTAATAAATTGGTTTGTTGTTACTCTTTCAATTGTGATTGGTATAAATCTATGATTTGCTCCACAGATTTCTGAGCACTGTCCGTATAGGATACCAGGGCGGTTGATTGAGAATCTCACTTGGTTTAGTCGTCCTGGCGTGGCGTCTGTTTTTACTCCTAGTCTTGGTACTGTTCATGAGTGTAGTACGTCTGCTGCTGTTACAATTATTCGGATTGGTGAGTTTATTGGTAGTACGATTCGGTTATCTGTATCTAGTAGTCGAAATGTATTTGGTTGTTGTTCTTGTGTTATGTATGAATCGAATTCTATTTTTGTGAAATCCGAGTATTCGTAGCTTCAGTATCATTGGTGTCCTACCGCTTTTAGAGTTAGTGCTGGGTTGTGTACTTCATCTATTAAGTATAGCAGTCGTAGTGATGGTATTGCGATGAATACCAGAATGATGGCTGGTGCAATAGTTCAGATGGTTTCAATTATTTGTCCTTCTAAGATGAATCGTCTAGTTTGCTTGTTTTTGATGATTCTTACTATTGTATATATTACTGTTGTAATGATTATTAATATGATTATTAGTGCGTGGTCGTGGAAGAAGATTAATTGTTCTATAATTGGTGATGCTCTGTCTTGTAGTCTTAGGTTTGATCATGTTGTCATTGTTTCTAATGAAAGTTTAAGATAACTTTATTTGTGGAGCTTAAATCCAATGCACTTATCTGCCACGTTAGATTTGGTGTTAGTTAGTTATTGAAATGGTTGGTAGTTCTGAGTAGCTGTGTTCTGCTGGTGGGAAGTTTTGTAGTCATTCTACTGAGTTTCTCGTATGGGTTGGGAATAGGATTTGTCGGTTTGATGCAATTCTTTCTCATATAATGAATAGGAATATTATTACTCTTACGAATGAGATTGTTGATCCTATTGATGAGATGATGTTTCATGTAGTGTATGCGTCTGGATAGTCTGAGTATCGTCGTGGTATTCCAGCTAGTCCGAGGAAGTGTTGTGGGAAGAATGTTATGTTTACTCCTAAAAACATTACAGTGAATTGGGCTTTTAGTCATTTTGGGTTTATAGTTAGTCCTGTGAATAGTGGGAATCATTGAACGAATCCCCCTATGATTGCAAATACTGCTCCTATTGATAGTACGTAGTGGAAATGTGCTACTACGTAGTAGGTGTCGTGTAATACGATATCAATTGATGAATTTGCTAGTACTACCCCTGTGAGACCTCCTATTGTGAATAGGAATACAAATCCTAGAGCCCATAGGCATGCTGCTCTATAGGTTATTCGAGTTCCGTATATGGTTGCAAGTCATCTGAAGATTTTGATTCCTGTTGGTACTGCAATGATTATTGTTGCTGATGTAAAGTAAGCTCGTGTATCAACGTCTATTCCTACTGTGAACATGTGGTGTGCTCATACTACAAATCCTAGTAATCCAATTGCTAGTATGGCAAAGATTATTCCCAGGTTTCCAAAGGCTTCCTTTTTACCTCTTTCGTGACAAATAATGTGGGAGATTATACCAAATCCTGGTAGGATTAAGATATATACTTCAGGGTGTCCGAAGAATCAAAATAAGTGTTGATATAGGATTGGGTCACCACCTCCTGCTGGGTCGAAGAAGGATGTGTTTAGGTTTCGGTCGGTTAGTAGTATTGTGATTGCTCCTGCTAGTACTGGTAGTGATAGTAGGAGTAGGAGGGCCGTGATGGCGACTGATCATACGAATAGGGGGATTCGTTCGGGCTTTATGTTTTTTGGCTTCATGTTGATTGTTGTTGAAATGAAATTTACTGCTCCTAGGATTGATGATACTCCTGCTAAGTGTAATGAGAAGATGGCTAGGTCTACTGATGCTCCGGCGTGAGCAATTCCTCTTGCAAGGGGTGGGTATACTGTTCATCCTGTTCCTGCACCACTTTCTACTGTTCTACTAGTGAGAAGAAGAGTTAGCGATGGTGGTAATAATCAGAATCTTATGTTGTTTATTCGTGGGAATGCTATGTCTGGTGCTCCTAATATTAGCGGTACTAGTCAGTTTCCGAATCCTCCAATCATGATTGGTATTACTATGAAGAAGATTATTACGAAAGCATGGGCTGTGACGATGACGTTGTAGATTTGATCGTCTCCAATTAAGGATCCTGGTTGTCCAAGTTCTGTTCGGATTAGTATTCTTAGGGATGTTCCAACCATTCCTGATCAGGCTCCAAATACAAAGTATAGTGTTCCAATGTCTTTGTGATTAGTTGAGAAAAATCATCGGGTGAAGATTAGTGGAGTGGCTGAGATTAATAAGTAGGCGATAGGCTGTAAATCTATTTAGGGGTATTTACGTTACTTTTCCACTATTGTTGTTTGGGGTTTGGCCTTGTATTCATTTTGTGATTATAGAATGCAATTCTATAGGGGTGGGTTGAGTTCTTACCAAGGCCTAAAGGCAGCCCTTTATTTATAGCTTTGAAGGATATTAGTTTATTTAACTTAAGGCCTTTTCTTGCTTGTTTAGTAGATGTTGGCAATGATAGTGCATACTATTATTCCTGTTAGTGAGATCGATGATAATGTTAGTGCTTTGGTGTTTCTTGTTTTTTTTCTTTTGTAGGAGCTTAGGTTTCATTTAGGTTCTGTATTTAAAATCATGAATCTTGAGTAAGAGATTTTTAGGTAGTAGTAGAGAGTAATTAGTGATGTTACTACTATTAGTGTTGCTATAGGGGCTAGTCTATTTATGATTATTGCTTGGATAACGATTCATTTTGGTAGGAATCCCAGAAAAGGGGGTAGTCCGCCTAGGGACAGTAGTGATGTGAATATTATAAATTTTACTAGGGTAGCTTCTTTGTTTGTTATTATTGTTTGGTTAATGAATGATGCACCGGACAGTTTAATGGCTGATACAACTGTTAATGCTAGAGTTGAGTATACTATGAAGTATGCTATTCATAGGTTTTCTCCTATGGTTAATGCAATTAGTATTCATCCGGTATGGTTGATGGATGAGTAGGTTAAAATTTTTCGTATAGAGGTTTGATTCAGTCCTCCAATTGCTCCTACAACTGTTGATATTAGAATAATTCTTAGTGTGAAGGTATTAATTTCAATCAGGTATGATATTAATATTAGTGGAGCAGCCTTTTGTACTGTTATTAGTAGTGCGCAATTTTCCCATCTTAATCCTTCTATTACTCCTGGGAATCATCAGTGGAGTGGTGCGGCTCCACTTTTTAGCAGGAGGGGGGTACAAATGATTATTGGTGTATATGCGTTTTCATCCAGGGTGAATAGATCCTCTGTTAGTGTCTTTATCACTACTATAAATAATAGGGTTGCTGAGGCTAGTACTTGTACAATGAAGTATTTTAGTGAGGCTTCTGTGTTATACATATTTTTGACGTTGGATATCAGAGGGATAAATGATATTAGGTTGATTTCCAGTCCTATTCATGCGCCGAGTCACGAATTGGAGGATACAGATACTAATACCCCTCTTATTAAAGTGGTTAATAAGAGGATTTTGGTTGAGTTTCTGGGCATTAGAGAAGAGAGTTGTTTACTCTATTTATGGGGTATGAACCCATTAGCTTGATTTAGCTTACTTTTCTGCTTTAATTTTGTTTTTTACATCTTGGTGTATGGTGCACGTTGGCTTTTGATGCTTGGTGGTGATAGTTTAATTCTGTCTGATGTAATGAGGGTAGACTTGGTCTACATGTTTTATCCTATCACGATAATCCTTTAATCAGGCTCTTCATT